AAGCCCTTTCATTAAAAAATTCGAAAAATAAAAGAAAGAGGACTGGAATCTATACATTGATTCTTTTCTTCGCTATTTTTTTGAACCGTATGCATCAAAAGGTGCATGTACGGTTCCTAAGGGATACAATTTTACCCTACTCAACCGACTTTATCGAGAAAGATTACTTTTTTTAGGCCAAGAGGTTGATAGCGAGATCTCGAATCAACTTATTGGTCTTATGGTATATCTCAGTATCGAGGATGAGACCAAAGATCTTTATTTGTTTATAAACTCCCCTGGTGGATGGGTAATACCCGGAGTCGCCATTTATGATACTATGCAATTTGTACGACCAGAAGTCCATACAATATGCATGGGATTGGCCGCGTCAATGGGATCTTTTATTCTGGTTGGAGGAGAAATTACCAAACGTCTAGCATTCCCTCACGCTTGGCGCCAATGAAGTTTTTTTATTTGAGAGAAAAAAGAAAACTATGCCTTCGCCATATGAATATTAAGTAATAATAGCATGGCACTTCGAATTCGATATGAAATTTTTTTATTTTTTTTTTTCAAAAGATTTGATTATGTATCGAGAGAGTAGTATGAGATAAAAGATATTTCCGACTTTCTCTTATCTATCGGAAGTCCAATTCAGCGTCACAAACTTGTTTGTTTTCACACCGATGGGCTCTTAATAATATTTAAGTTTTAAAATCAAAAAAAGTGCGAAAAACCCAAACTTTCTTTTTTGGTTGGCTCAAAAAGAAACTTTGGGATTGCTGAATCAAAGACAAAAAAAAGAATCCATTTTAAAATAGAAAGCAGCGGAGCCATCATAGTATTTTTGAACTTCTCCGAAAAAAAGAAGGGTGGCATTTTGATCATTTACCCATCTAAGGTTGATAGATTCTAGCTTTATCTTTCTTGAACGGGAAAGTAGGGGTTAATTTCATTATAGAGCCGTATGCAATGCATAAAAGATAATGCCCGTACGGTTGTTCAATTCTATCCTTTTTCCTATTTTTCTTTATCTTTCTTTCATCACACCAGATAGAACTATTATCAGGGTAATGATCCATCAACCTGCTAGTTCTTTTTATGAAGCACAAACGGGAGAATTTATCCTGGAAGCGGAAGAACTGCTGAAACTACGCGAAACCCTCACAAAGGTTTATGTACAAAGGACGGGCAAACCTTTATGGGTTGTATCTGAAGACATGGAAAGAGATGTTTTTATGTCAGCAACAGAAGCTCAAGCTTATGGAATTGTTGATCTTGTAGCAGTTGAATGAAAAAAATAGATTTTGTGCAAATCAGTGATTTGAGATTTTATCTATGAGTTGACTATATAAATATTAAATAAAAAATCCGGTTAGGATCAATCTAAACCAGCCCATTATGTATATGACTCAACATGCCAACTATTAAACAACTTATTAGAAATACAAGACAGCCCATTCGAAATGTCACGAAATCCCCCGCTCTTCGGGGGTGTCCTCAGCGTCGAGGAACATGTACTAGGGTGTATGTGCGACTCGTTTAGATCATGAGCTGACACAAAAAAGCCAAGAAAACCGCTTCCAGTATGAAAGATCAGTACTAGTGAATAGGATAGAATGGAAGAAGGGAATCCATTCAATATCTAAAAATAAGCAAATCTATCCTTCTATTGTGTATAAAGTTTATGGTTTCCATTGGTGCAAATCCAATCACCTGAATTTAAGATGAGAAACAATTCTCCATTGGTAGCAAATGGTTATCCATTAAGCGGAAAAATCTCATTGAAATTAAAAAAAAAACAGTTCTCACTCGGTCAAGAACGGACTACGAGGGTCAGCTACCCAGCAAACTTTCATAATTAAATACCGTTACTGTATAGGTAGGTCTCTTTGTGAAAGACTTATTACTGGATAATTCATGGGTAGAGCCAAAGAGTGTGGTGTGAACTATACAAGTTACCAATAACATTGATGAAATATTAAATGAAGCCAAAGGCTCCGGTGTATAGAGAAGACCTCACCGTTTAAGAAGTAACCATAGAAACGAGGAAACCCACTATTTCTTTATTCATTTAATTTCTATTTCTTTTTTTTGACTAGATTTTGACACCTAGCAAAAGAAATTTTCTTATTTCTTTCATATTCCGGAGTAAAATACTAAAAAATTGTGGTCGGGAAGGTTATAGTAGCCAAAGCCATTGGAATTTTTATTTTATACATTGGAAAAATCCGTTTGGTTATTAGTTATTAATAGGCCAGGACGGGAAAAATAATAACTGAAAGAAAAAAATCAATTAGTTATTTGTCAAAATTTTATTTATTCAATGACTAGAGTTAAACGCGGATATATAGCCCGAAAACGTAGAACAAAAATGCGTTTATTTGCATCAAGTTTTCGAGGGTCTCATTCAAGACTTACTCGAACTATTACTCAACAAAAAATAAGAGCTTTGGTTTCGGCTCATCGGGATAGGGATAAGCAAAAGAGAAATTTTCGTCGTTTGTGGATCACTCGGATAAACGCAGTAATTCGAGAAAAGGGAGTATCCTATAGTTATAGTAAATTAATACATGATCTATATAAGAGGAAGTTGCTTCTTAATCGTAAAATACTGGCCCAAATAGCTATATCAAATAGGAATTGTCTTTATATGATTTCCAACGAAATCAGAGAAAAGGTGGATTGGAAAGAATACACCGAAATAATTTAAATGGGGTTCCCCGGAGAATGAACTCCGGGAGGGTGGAGTTGGAGTCAAAATTACTCTGAGAAATGCGCTTAAAGTAGTCAAAATGAATGAACACGTTCAATAAAAAAATCTTTTTTTTCCGATTCGTTTTTTTTTTTTTACGACACAAAAATCTGGATTCTAAGATTTGTCAAAAAAAACACCAATCCATGTTTGAGTTCGGATTGGAATTCTGATTGAAGTGAACAAAAAACAAGCCTATTTATTTCTAGTTCGAAGACCGGTAGTTCTAGTGGTCGACTCAATTCTTTCAAATTGTTTCTCATTATTGAGAAAAGGTAACAAAGATAAAATACGAGCTTGTTTTATAGCAATAGTAATTAATCGTTGTTGTTTCAAGGTCAATCTATTCACTCGTCTAGATAATATTTTTCCCTGTTCACTAATAAACCGACTAATTAAACTCATGTTTCTATAATCAATTCGATCCCCCGATTGAATCGGGGGCAAACGCCTACGAAAAGATCGCTTGGATTTAAGAAAGGGTCGCTTGGATTTATCCATCGTATGTTTGTTTAGTTTATTTCTTATCCCGAAAATACTATTCCTTGATTGTCATTTTAACCCCAAATAGGATTCTTTTTATTTAAATGCAATATCTTCTATTTATATTTCAATGTGTTCTATATAATGTCATTTTTCCCCTTTCAAGGATAAGACATCCTCGGTTCAATCTATTTCTTTATTTCCCCATGAATCGTATGTTTGTAACAATAGGGACAGAATTTTCTCAAGTCTAATCGATTGGGCGTATTGTGCCGGTTCTTTTGAGTAATATATCTGGAAATACCCGTTGATACCTTCTTAACACCGTTTTGTATACAACTGGTACATTCCAAAATGACCGTTACCCGCGCACCTTTCTTCTTGGCCATGAACCTCCTTTGGGTTTTTGATTTACTCAACTCTTCTATTTTAATTCGAAATGAAGAAAAAGAAAGGAAGGAAAAAATAGAAGTTAGTAACTTGAAATCCAACTCTAAAAGAAAAAGAGAAAAATCAATTAAATCAAAGCAAAGCCCAAAGTCATACGTAGTAAATAATAAGTAAGACAATGATAATGAGTTCGAAATTCTATTTAACCCCGAGGGGCAGTTAAAGACTTGTATTCTTGCCCTAGACCACGACTTTCCTACTCTATACTCTACCCCCACGTTTAATTCGAATTTGAAACTGAGTCTCGCAGACGTTGAATCCACTTTTATTCTTTCTCTTTCGTCCCTTAATTCATTCTAAATTAGAAAAAAGAGAAAAAAGGGGGGATTAGTCACAGATATTTGATTGTATTTCTAATCTTCTTCATTCCTTCCGGTGTCAATAGCTATAATGAAAAAAAGGGGAATGTCAACGCATCGGGGAAAAAACGATTAATCTCTATCAATAGACCTGCTAAAGCCCCGAACCACAGCGTACTTAGTACTGGGGCCACGGAGAGATATGTTTTTAGATCTCGCATCGAAAAACCTCCTTTTTTTTTAATACATAAAGCATATATGATCAGATGCATATGTACTTAAGGGCTACTTAGAGTTGTATACGGAATCTCTAATTCCAATTGAAATCTACAACGATCCATAAGATTTCCTTTTGTTATTATTATATATTAAATATGTTAAATGAGGCCAAAAAAGACGAAACGGTCAGAAAACCTTGTTTCTCAATGCAGTAAATAGGGATGTGGAAAACAAGACAGGAATTCTCTACAATTACACTGTAGAACAATTGAAGGGATGTGGCGCAGCTTGGTAGCGCGTTTGTTTTGGGTACAAAATGTCACAGGTTCAAATCCTGTCATCCCTACCTACTACTGCCCCGTTGAGTAGTAACGAGGAATCAACCGAGATCGGTTCAAATTGCGTTGCGCGGAATCGTTCATTTTTATGAAACTATAGAATATATGCATATAAAATGAAAATGGATTGGTTAAAAAAAAAAGAATCTTTTCTTTACATTCTTTTCTATTCTGATAAGAAAGCGCTCTTAGTTCAGTTCGGTAGAACGTGGGTCTCCAAAACCCGATGTCGTAGGTTCAAATCCTACAGAGCGTGATTTTTTCTTTCATGGATCCAATCAAAATGAAATGAATTCAGTCGCTTGCACAACAATTAGAATTTGACCTCCTGCGGATTAAAGAAAGGAGGAGGCCAATCAAATTTGAATTAATCAAAGGTCCAACTGATCGCCACGCCTGTATTGTAAATATGCAGTTACGAATAATCCAGCCAAAGTAATAGGAATTAGACCTAACACGATTCCAAATAGAAAA